TTCACCTTTAATCATAAATGAAACTTCAATAGAAAATTTCATAGAAAAAAATAAGATTCATACTATCTTTCTTACTGATACTGATTCTCGAGAATTTAAAGATAAAACAGATATATTTGATAACAACCCATTATCAACAAAAATGAGTTATTTCTTGACTTTAATCAGTGAACTTAAATCAAATTTGAAAGGATCTTCTTTATTTTCAGAACAAGGAAGAATGGATTCCGAAAATAAAACAAAATTTTTATTCAATGCAATTAGAAGTGATCTTAATGATCAAAAAAAAAAAAAAAAATCTATTGGAATAAAAGAAATCAGTAAAAAAGTCCCTCGATGGTCATACAAATTAATCAACGAATTAGAACAACAGGAAGGAGAAAGTGAAGAAGAAGTACCAATAGATTATCAGATTCGTTCAAGAAAAGCCAAACGTGTAGTGATTTTTACTGATAACCGGGGAAATACCGATCCTAATAATAAGGATACTAATAATTCTAATAAAAGAGACGAAGTAGCTTTGATACGATATTCGCAACAATCTGATTTTCGTCGAGACATAATCAAAGGTTCAATGCGAGCCCAAAGATGTAAAACAGTTATTTGGGAACTTTTTCAAGCAAATGCACATTCTCCGCTTTTTTTGGACAGAATAGACAAATCACACCCTTTTTTTTTTGATATCTCCGAACTGATAAAACTCATTTTTAGAAATTGTATAGGAAAGGGAGCAGAATTCAAAATTTCAGATTATACAGAAGAAGAAATAAAAGAAAGGGAAAAAAAGGAAAAGGACAAAAAAGAAGAGAACAAAAGAAAAGAGAAAGCGCGGATAGAAGTAGCAGAAGCCTGGGATACCATTCCATTTGCTCAAGTAATAAGAGGTTCCATGTTAATAACTCAATCGATTCTTAGAAAATATATTATATTACCGTCATTGATAATAGCTAAAAATATTGGCCGTATGCTATTATTACAATTTCCTGAGTGGTCTGAGGATTTAAATGAATGGAATAAAGAAATGCATGTTAAATGCACCTATAATGGTGTTCAATTATCAGAAACAGAATTTCCGAAAAATTGGTTAATAGACGGTATTCAAATAAAGATGCTATTTCCTTTCTGTCTGAAACCCTGGCACAGATCTAAGCCACGGTCCTCTCATATAGATCGAATCAAAAAGAAAGGACAAAAAGATGATTTTTTTTTTTTAACGGTTTGGGGAATGGAAGCTGAACTTCCTTTTGGTTCTCCCCAAAAACGGCCTTCCTTTTTTGAACCCATTTTTAAGAAACTCGAAAAAAAAATTGGAAAATTGAAAAAAAAGTATTTTATATTTCTAAAAGTTTTAAAAGAAAGAACAAAATTTCTAAATATCTCAAAAAAAACAAAAAAATGGATTATCAAGGGCATTCCGTTTTTAAAAAAAATAAAAAAAGAACTCTCAAAAGTAAATCCAATTCTATTATTTAGATTGAGAGAAATATATAAATCAAGCGAAACTAAAAAAAAAAAAGAAAAAGATTCTATAACCCGCAATCATATAATTCATAAATCCTTTAGTCGAATTCAATCTACATATTGGACAAATTTTTTACTGACAGAAAAAAAAATGAAAGATCTGACTGATAGAACAAGCACAATCAGAAATCAAATAAAAAGAATTACAAAAAATAAAAAAAAAGTGACTCCAGAAATAAATGATAGTCCTAATAAAACAAGTTATAATGCTAAAAGATTCGAATCACCAAATTGGCAAATATTAAAAAGAAGAAATACTCGATTAATCCGTAAATTACATTATTTTATAAAATTTTTCACTGAAAGGATATACGCAGATATCCTTCTATCTATTATTAATATTCCCAGAATTAATATACAACTTTTTGTTGAATCAACAAAAAAAATGATTGATAAATCCATTTACAATAATAAAAAAAATAAAAAAAGAATTAATAAAACAAATCAAAATAAAATTCATTTTATTTCGACTATAAAAAAGTCACTTTATAATATTAGTAATAAGAATTCACAGAATTTTTTTGACTTATCCTCCTTGTCACAAGCATATGTATTTTACAAAATATCACAAACACAAGTTCTTAACTTGTATAAGTTAAGATCTATTCTTCAATATCACGGAACGTCTTTTTTTCTTAAGACTTCAATAAAAGATTATTTTGGAAAACAAGGAATAATTCATTATGAATTAAGACATAAGAAACTTCGGAATTCTGGAATAAATCAATGGAAAAACTGGTTAAGAGGTCATTATCAATACCATTTATCTCAGATTAGATGGTCTAGATTAATAGCAGCAAAATGGAAAAATAGAATCAATAAATGTCGTACAATTCAAAATCAAGATTTAAACAAAGAGAATTCATATGAAAAAGACCTATTAATTCATTACAAAAAACAAAACGATTACGAAGTATATTCATTACCAAATCAAAATGAGAATTTTCAAAAATACTATAGATATAATCTTTTATCTTAT